AGGCTAGGGGTTATAGTCGACGTTGGTTGATTATTTTTAACGTCTCTAATTCAAAACCGAACATGAAATTTTGATTTCATTCGGCTCCTTTATGGCTATTCTCACCACTTAACATCTATGTTAGCTTTTCTGTCTGAATGGAACCAAAGCTCTCCGCTTTCTAGATGATCCCTATAGAGTAGGAGATAGAAATTCTCCTAAATATCTATCTAATCTACTTACTTCGTTCCCTAATTTCATTCAAGAGATCCTGAGGAAAAGAGTTGGGTTTCCACCGAGCTGAAACAATATCCTGATGGTTCTAGTAAACCAAAACTATCGTTTTTTAGCTATTGGGCTTCCATTTCTTTTTTAACTAAAAGAAGATTTAGTTACGATTGGAAATAAACTTTTTTGCATCTTCATCCATAGATCCTTTACTCATATTTATTCAATTGGAATACTTAATCCAATGCAAAATTATGCTTCGCGCCTCTGTACTCATAATCAAATTTGTATTTTGCATGCAAATTTAATTAGTCTTTGGATACTAATCGCGAGAATGTATATTCTTCCTCAATATGCTATTGAGAGGAAAAGGATTAAACCCTTTATAAGAACTAAAGTTTTCATCGGAATATGAATATAAAAAACTTAAGGATACCTTAAGTATATCATTTCAAATTCAGTTATTAATAGAACGAATCACACTTTTACCACTAAACTATACCCGCTACATGTAGATTATGATACCAACACTACCCTTTGTCAAGGGTAGCCATTCGAGGAGGAAGTTAATCCCACCTACGGAGAAAAGTAAGCAGTTGGTACTTCAATCGCAGGCCTTTAATTTAGGATTTAGATGGCCCCTCTCTAGTCTGTAAAAGAAATCTTTTCTTACCATGCCACTAGCGTATGAACCAAATGTATGCATTTCGATTAGGATCGTATTCTTCATATTCTATAGTTTGATTATTCCTACAATATACACTAAGAGATATAGGCGACAGTACCCATCAATCCCTTTCTTCCTTTTCTTTTTTGTTAGGCAGGCTGTAGAATAATTTTTATACTCTGCAGTATAAATTCGACTGCTCACTTTTTAGAATAAAATTGTTGATAAAACTCCAATATAGTTTGTTCAAAATACACCTTTTGGATAATATTCAAGTACTATTTCCAAAGGGTACCCGTTGAAAATTGCTGCAACAAATCCGTCCAAAACTGAAAAATGGAAAAGTTTTGAACTCGAAGGTTTTTCCAAGGAATGCCTGTGAAAAATTGTTTCAATCTCGCACCAAAACAGATAAGAAGTATATCACTGAAAATTAATACAATACCCAGCCATATGGGTATATGAAGAGGGCGAATTCCTTTAGACCCCCCCAGGGAAATAAAACATAAATGGAGAAAGTTCTCATCATAAGATCAGCCAATAGAAGAAAAAAGTCCTAATTCTGCAGAACATTCTGAGCACGTGAAAAGTGAATAGGCTAAAGATAAAAAAAACAAAGTCTACCATTTTTTTAACAGCAGTTCTTATTGCCCCTTTGGCCTTTTTGAACCTCACCATGAATAAACTTCTATATCTCAATATAGAAAATAAAATCTCTACATATATATCTATATATACATCTATTATGTACATTAATATATACATATATTTTGTACATTATGCAGTAGATCTATAATGGTAAATGAAAGTGGCTAATTTTTGAATAAAAAGCCCTTTTAACTCAGTGGTAGAGTAATGCCATGGTAAGGCATAAGTCATCGGTTCAAATCCGATAAAGGGCTTTTCCCTTAGTGTTAGAGTAATGCCACGGCAAGACCGAAGTCATCGGTTCGAATCCGATAGAGTACTTTTCTACTAAATTCATTCACTTTTTTCTTTTTTTTTTTGAAAATGTCTCTGTTTTTTATTGAATTTTATGACTTCGTTTAGTATGAGATGCCCATATTTTTGTCTGAACACTAAACGAAGCACAGAGTTTAAATTGCAAAAAATAAATGAAATTGGACTCTTTTTCCTGTTAGAGCAATCAAATCAATATTGAACTAATCTAGAATCCTTTTTATTAATCTATTCTTAATCCTTTAAAAGGAATAAAAGGAAAAGGAATTTCCCTAAAAAGCAAGGGATGATCCGTGGGTTAACCTAACCATCAACTAAAAAAAAAAAAAACCTATGAAAGCATAATAGAAAAGTAGGAAAGACTCTTTGCTTTGATCTATTTATACTCTTCGATTCGAGTATATTGACAATTCCAAAAAACTGCTCATACTATCATTATAGTATAATGACGAGTGGTTCTATATAGCACTATCGTCTAGTGATGCCCCTATCGTCTAGTGGTTCAGGACATCTCTCTTTCAAGGAGGCAGCGGGGATTCGACTTCCCCTGGGGGTAGGGAGTATTATAAAAAGAGGTTAATCATAGATTATCAAAAACCCTAGAATAAATTCTTCCTGGGTCGATGCCCGAGCGGTTAATGGGGACGGACTGTAAATTCGTTGACGATATGTCTACGCTGGTTCAAATCCAGCTCGGCCCAAAAATCTAGGGCTTTTTGAATATGAACTAAATCCATTTTTTTCTTCCATAAAAAAAATATCTGACTGATTCTTTTCTTACAAAGAAAACAGTTTTTCTTATTGAAAGGTGGATTATCAGTTGTTTTTAGCGATAAAAAATCGCGGCATACTAGTTATGCCACTCTCACTATACCCACATATCTTATGTGGGTGTAGTAGTATATGATTCATCTATTTCTTAGAATACAACAGACGAATCTTCTTAGAGTTCTATTTAAGAATAGGTATGCCATACACCCCGCAGGGATTGTAGTTCAATTGGTTAGAGCACCGCCCTGTCAAGGCGGAAGCTGCGGGTTCGAGCCCCGTCAGTCCCGAACTAGGGTTCAATGAATGTAAAAATTCATCTTTCCTTTTTTTCATCAAGAATTTCCCTGAAAAAGGGGGGGGGGCAGAAGGCAAGATCAAATATCTATGGAAAAAAAACCTTACTTTACTTTTTTTATTTCGCAGCTCTCAATAAAAAGAGAGCTGTATAGGAATCTTTTTTTTAACTACTTCTGGTTGATAAGGAAAGACATACATATCATACGTGGATTAGTATAATTTAGGATATTACTCTATTTTTATGATATGATGATACCATTCTCATCTTAACTTCCTATTTGACTCTTATCTTAAGAAATAGAGTTAGAGTTACGGTATTTTACCGAAATCCAATCCATACACAAATTGTATTCGTTTATTGTTAGAGAATGAATTTAATATAATTAGTTCCTTTTTAGGGGTTAAACCACACCACTTCCATTTTGTAGTTCCAACTTTGTTTGTGTATGTTCAATGAATTCTTGGAAAGAATCTACCTCATTCTCAGTCCATTTGTCGACTCCTTTTTTTATGAATCTGCTCTCATCTTTAGACCCAAAAAGCAGATATTGACAGTAACCTAATAAAATAAAAACCAAGCAAACGCTCTTTTTCCTAAATTAAAATTAAAATATTGGATCTTTTTTATTTAAGATCCTCTTTTCTCCATCTCATTTCTACTTCATCCTGCTTATTTGGATGTCTATGTGACCCATAGAAAGTCGGTTATATAATACATACATACATAATTGTATGTATAACTATAAGAAAAAGGAAGGGAAATTGGATAAGAAAGACTCTTTTCTATACATATATATATAGAAAAGCAGAAGTCGAAAAGGATGAAAAATGGAGGGGTTCCGAATCCAATCAAAAAACCTATTTTGGTCTTAGTATGGATAAGGGATCTTCCTATGTTATATTATTCCACTATCAACCATGAATTGATTTGATAGATCCTATATTCATAATATTGAATTGATTCAGTATTATCAGAATGCAAGTCCTCCCCTTGAATTTACAGGGATACCCCCTTTTCCTCTCCATGGGATTACATCCCGAGTTATTGTGAAAAAAATAAAATAAAGAGGTTATGGAAGTAAATATTCTCGCATTTATTGCTACTGCATTGTTCATTCTAGTTCCTACTGCCTTTTTACTTATTATTTATGTAAAAACAGCCAGCCAAAATGATTAATTGGAATTCCAATTAATCATTGAAGAAATGAAAAAGGGATTAAAGAAAATAAAAATCCAAGTCTTAAATGAAAGGATCCGGTTGGAATCCTAAAGTGTGGTAGAAAGAACTACATATAGTTTTTTCTACGACACTTTAGATTCTTTCTATTATATTATCTTGAATTTACATAGAATAGATTAGTAGAGTGAAATAGTAATCTAATTCAACTTCTTTTTTCACTGCATCCACTTAATTTCAAGCAAGTCAAAATCAAAAAAAAATCGAAGACAATTCTTCATTGAAAGAATCCATGGAGAGGGACAAAAATAATACGAGAATAGACTATAATAAAAGAAAAAAAGTAAATAAAAGGAAAAAACCTGCGAATCTTTCATACTTAAAAATGACGCGAGATCCTTCAAAAAAAAAGAACAAAAAAAAATTTCTAAGAATAAGAAAAGAGTATAAATGGAAAATGTGCGATATGTTGTGAATAGCTTCGTGTAAGAAAGTCTAATTTTCTTATGTAAAGAACTTTATTTTTACTCGTCACTTCTAGTAGAAATTCTTAATTACTATAATAGCTCTTTCTATTCTATTTCTTTCTATTTCTATTATAGTAGAATGAAACATAGTAGAATAGAACGACTCTTTCTTAAAAGAGTTTTTTACAAGAGTGAAACAAAACTAAAGAAAGAGAAAGATAAAAAATAAAGTTTGGCAAAATGATTAATACAAAATAAAATGATCAATTAAAGAAAAGAGTTGATACTACAATTCGACTACTCAATCAATTAGTAGTATCCCTAGAGTCCACTTCTCCCCCATACTACTAGCGAAAGAGAAAATGTAAAGACTACCATTAAAGCAGCCCAAGCGAGACTTACTATATCCATGTAAATTATGTCTCCTATTTCTATGAAGGAATTATTCTACTATTGATCAATAATCATAGTGGAATTAAGGGTACAGAGTCAAAATTCTGCTCTAAGACTATAGATGAATCAGTTAAAGGAATTTACTCCTATCAAATTCTTATATGATTTCTGGTAGAATTGGAGAGTATTAAGTATAAATATGATACATATACCTTTTCCTTAAAAAAGAAAGAGTGTGGGAATGTCCTGAATAGAAGACGCGGGAATAGAGAGATTTTTTTTCCTTTTGTTACCTTTTTTATAAGCAAAGGACGTCAGAATATACCATAAAATTAGGATAGATAATATTTATTGGATAACTACTTTACCCATGTTTATTTTTGGCCTAAACCCTACTGTCCCACTTTCTCTCTTTCTATGAAAGAGTGAGGAGACCTTATCCACTCCACAACTCCGAAATTGATTTTTGATCAGCCTATTCAATCTGATTCTCGACAAGAATCAGTAGCCTTTACTTTAGTGTATGTAGGTAGCATAAGATGTACGAAGTATATTGATATTTCTTCGCAAAGTCCCTTCTTCAATCTAAGATTGAAAAAAGACTTAGGGACCTTTGGAAGTTTTAAATTCCCGAATCAATTCAAATTAATAAAAGAATAAAGAATAAGGAAACGCTACCTCATCTCTGTTGGTAGTTCCCCGTTCGGGCCGCTGCCCCCAAAACAAAGCCTCGTTTGAGGATAGAACTATGGTATGGATTCTCAAAATCCAGTATCACCAGACCTAGTTACTCTCTTGCCCCAACTTATGAGGTTACAAAATTTTTGAGTTTGATTAGTACTATAATCCTAAGTATTTTATTGATTAGGCGGCACCCAGATTTGAACTGGGGATAAAGGATTTGCAGTCCCCTGCCTTACCACTTGGCCATGCCGCCAAAAAATCCGATCTAAAATCGAGAAAAGAACAAGTATTCATCCATATTTTCTTACTAAAACCTCTTTTTTTTCTATTCTATTGAGATGGCAAAGGAGCAAAAGTGGATTTCCAGTCACAGACTGCAAAATTCAGAACAAATCGGAACCATTAACTAGAATTTTTTTTTTTTGAATTGCAGTAGTAAACGACTCTTAAATCGGTATTCTCTCCTTTAATGGCATAATAAAATAGAATAAAAGTTTCCCTAATCTGTATATTGGTAAACTCCAGGTCCGAACAGCATTATTATCTACGGATCCCCCTTATGTACATATCCCTACGGGGAATCATGCTTTAATTTTTCATTGCATTAAATATCTTGAATAAAAAGAGGAAATTTGCTCTGATATAGATTATGGCCTGGCCTTCTTTTCTTGGCCCACACAAGTGAAATTACGATAAAAGAAAGGATATGTGAATAGGTGGATAACTAGATTAGCAAGTACTTAAAAAAAGGTAAGTACTTTATTTTAGGATTCTACAAGGAAATCCTTTATTTTCAGCAATTCTATTACTACGAAACAAAAAAGAACCTCAATTTTTTTTTTAAATAAAACTAAGCGTACTATTCTAAATTCTAAATCGAACTAAAGTCAAACTTTCTAGTGCTTATAAATTATTATGGCTTTATTTCTTTCATAGAAAGGAGATAAAACAAGAAATCTTTGCTATCCAATCTGATTAGAATATCATAAAGTTTAAGTGGCAGAATTTTTTCTAGGACTTTTTTATCAATTCATTTTAATTCCATTTCTACCCCTGCGAAAATAGAACTTTCGTCAAAATTATCTTTATTCATATGTATGAAATACATATATGAAATACGTATGTGGAGTTCCCTAGAATTTCATGTGATTCAGTAAACAGAATATAGATTCCATGATTGCTAGATTGATCCGTAGGGATTGATAAAGAGTGAGCTGATAATGGAATTTTTCTTCGATAAATAGGAAACTTAAGATTAAGATGCTCCGGAATGGAAATGAGGGAATGTCCACAATACCCGGATTTAGTCAAATCCAATTCGAGGGATTTTGTAGGTTCATTAATCAAGGCTTGGCAGAAGAACTTGAGAAGTTTCCAACAATTAAAGATCCAGATCACGAAATTGCATTTCAATTATTTGCGAAAGGATATCAATTGCTAGAACCCTCGATAAAAGAAAGGGATGCTGTGTATGAATCACTCACTTATTCTTCTGAATTATATGTATCTGCGAGATTAATTTTTGGTTTCGATGTGCAAAAGCAAACCATTTCTATTGGAAACATTCCTATAATGAATTCCTTAGGAACCTTTATAATAAATGGAATATACCGAATTTTGATCAATCAAATATTGCTAAGTCCTGGTATTTACTACCGCTCCGAATTAGACCATAAGGGAATTTCTATATACACCGGGACTATAATATCAGATTGGGGAGGAAGATCGGAATTAGCAATTGATAAAAAAGAAAGGATATGGGCTCGTGTGAGTAGAAAACAAAAGATATCTATTTTAGTTCTATCATCAGCTATGGGTTCGAATCTAAGAGAAATTTTAGATAATGTTTCCTACCCCGAAATTTTCTTGTCTTTCCTGAATGCTAAGGAGAAAAAGAGGATTGAGTCAAAAGAAAAAGCTATTTTGGAGTTTTATCAACAATTTGCTTGTGTAGGCGGGGACCTGGTATTTTCGGAGTCCTTATGTGAGGAATTACAAAAGAAATTTTTTCAACAAAAATGTGAATTAGGAAGAGTTGGTCGACGAAATATGAATCGGAGACTGAATCTTAATATACCTCAGAACAATACATTCTTATTACCACGAGATGTATTGGCCGCTACGGATCATTTGATTGGAATGAAATTTGGAACGGGTATACTTGACGATGACGATATGAATCACTTGAAAAATAAACGTATTCGTTCGGTTGCGGATCTGTTACAAGATCAATTCGGACTGGCTCTTGGCCGTTTACAACATGCGGTTCAAAAAACTATCCGTAGAGTATTCATACGTCAATCGAAACCGACTCCACAAACTTTGGTAACTCCAACTTCAACTTCGATTTTATTAATAACTACTTATGAGACCTTTTTTGGCACATACCCCTTATCTCAAGTTTTTGACCAAACCAATCCATTGACACAAACGGTTCATGGGCGAAAAGTGAGTTGTTTGGGTCCTGGAGGATTGACGGGGAGAACTGCAAGTTTTCGGAGCCGAGATATTCATCCGAGTCACTATGGGCGTATTTGTCCAATTGACACGTCCGAAGGCATCAATGTTGGACTTACTGGATCCTTAGCTATTCATGCGAGAATTGATCACTGGTGGGGATCTATAGAGAGTCCGTTTTATGAAATATCTGAGAAAGCAAAAGAAAAAAAAGAGAGACAGGTGGTTTATTTATCACCAAATAGAGATGAATATTATATGATAGCAGCAGGAAATTCTTTGTCCTTGAATCAGGGTATTCAGGAAGAACAAGTTGTTCCAGCTAGATACCGTCAAGAATTCCTGACTATTGCATGGGAACAGATTCATGTTAGAAGTATTTTTCCTTTCCAATATTTTTCTATTGGAGGTTCTCTCATTCCTTTTATTGAGCATAATGATGCGAATCGGGCTTTAATGAGTTCTAATATGCAGCGCCAAGCAGTTCCACTTTCTCGGTCCGAGAAGTGCATTGTTGGAACTGGATTGGAACGACAAACAGCTCTAGATTCGAGGGTTTCCATTATAGCCGAACGCGAGGGAAAGATCATTTCTAGTGATAGTCACAAGATCCTTTTTTCAAGTAGTGGGAAAACTATAAGTATTCCTTTAGTTGCCCATCGGCGCTCTAACAAAAATACTTGTATGCACCAAAAACCTCGGGTTCCGCGAGGTAAATCCATTAAAAAAGGGCAAATTTTAGCGGAGGGAGCAGCTACAGTTGGTGGGGAACTTGCTTTAGGAAAAAACGTTTTAGTAGCTTATATGCCGTGGGAGGGTTACAATTTTGAAGACGCAGTACTAATTAGCGAACGTTTGGTATATGAGGATATTTATACTTCTTTTCACATCCGAAAATATGAAATTCAGACGGATACGACAAGCCAAGGCTCCGCTGAAAAAATCACTAAAGAAATACCACATCTAGAAGAACATTTACTCCGCAATTTGGACAGAAATGGAGTTGTGAGGTTGGGATCCTGGGTAGAAACAGGCGATATTTTAGTAGGTAAATTAACGCCTCAGATAGCGAGCGAATCCTCGTATATCGCGGAAGCTGGATTATTACGGGCCATTTTTGGTCTTGAGGTATCCACTTCAAAAGAAACTTCTCTCAAACTACCTATAGGTGGAAGAGGGCGCGTTATCGATGTGAAATGGATCCAGAGGGACCCCCTCGACATAATGGTTCGTGTATATATTTTACAGAAACGTGAAATCAAAGTTGGGGATAAAGTAGCAGGAAGACACGGGAATAAGGGGATCATTTCCAAAATTTTGCCTAGGCAAGATATGCCCTATTTGCAAGATGGAACACCTGTTGATATGGTCTTCAATCCCCTAGGAGTACCCTCACGAATGAATGTGGGACAAATATTTGAAAGCTCGCTCGGATTAGCAGGGGATCTGCTAAAGAAACATTATAGAATAGCACCCTTTGATGAGAGATATGAGCAAGAGGCTTCAAGAAAACTTGTGTTTTCGGAATTATATGAAGCCAGTAAACAAACAAAAAATCCATGGGTATTTGAACCCGAGTACCCGGGAAAAAGCAGAATATTTGATGGAAGAACAGGAGATCCCTTCGAACAACCTGTTCTAATAGGGAAGTCCTATATTTTAAAATTAATTCATCAAGTTGATGAGAAAATCCATGGACGTTCTACTGGGCCCTACTCACTTGTTACCCAACAACCCGTTAGAGGAAGAGCCAAACAAGGGGGACAACGAGTAGGAGAAATGGAAGTTTGGGCTTTAGAAGGATTTGGTGTTGCTCATATTTTACAAGAGATACTTACTTATAAATCTGATCATCTTATAGCTCGCCAAGAAATACTTAATGCTACGATCTGGGGAAAAAGAGTGCCTAATCACGAGGATCCTCCAGAATCTTTTCGAGTGCTCGTTCGAGAACTACGATCTTTGGCTCTAGAACTGAACCATTTCCTTGTATCTGAGAAGAACTTTCAGGTTAATAGGGAGGATGTTTGATCAGAATAAATATAAATTTTTTTCTTATTTCTATTTTATGATTGACCAATATAAACATAAACAACTTCAAATTGGACTCGTTTCCCCTCAACAAATAAAGGCTTGGGCTAACAAAATCCTACCTAATGGGGAAGTCGTTGGCGAAGTCACAAGGCCTTCCACTTTTCATTATAAAACCGATAAACCAGAAAAAGATGGATTGTTTTGCGAAAGAATCTTTGGACCCATAAAAAGCGGAATTTGTGCTTGTGGAAATTCTCGAGCGAGCGTAGCTGAAAACGAAGACGAAAGATTTTGTCAAAAATGCGGGGTAGAATTTGTTGATTCTCGGATACGAAGATATCAAATGGGATACATCAAACTGGCATGTCCAGTGACTCATGTGTGGTATTTGAAAGGTCTTCCTAGTTATATCGCGAATCTTTTAGATAAACCTCTTAAGAAATTGGAAGGCCTAGTATACGGCGATTTCTCTTTTGCTAGGCCCAGCGCTAAAAAACCTACTTTCTTACGATTACGAGGTTTATTCGAAGATGAAATTTCATCCTGTAACCACAGCATTTCTCCCTTTTTTTCTACCCCAGGCTTTGCAACATTTCGAAATCGGGAAATTGCGACAGGAGCAGGTGCTATTAGAGAACAATTAGCGGATTTGGATTTGCGAATTATTATAGAGAATTCCTTGGTTGAATGGAAGGAATTAGAAGACGAGGGGTATAGTGGAGATGAATGGGAAGATAGAAAAAGACGAATAAGAAAAGTTTTTTTAATTAGACGAATGCAATTGGCGAAACATTTTATTCAAACAAATGTAGAACCAGAATGGATGGTTTTGTGCTTATTACCGGTTCTTCCTCCCGAATTGAGACCCATTGTTTATAGGTCTGGGGATAAAGTAGTGACTTCGGATATTAATGAACTTTATAAGAGAGTTATCCGTCGGAACAACAACCTTGCCTATCTATTAAAAAGAAGTGAATTAGCGCCAGCAGATTTAGTAATGTGCCAGGAAAAATTGGTACAAGAAGCCGTGGATACACTTCTTGATAGTGGGTCTCGCGGGCAACCAACGAGGGATGGTCACAATAAAATATACAAGTCACTTTCAGATGTAATTGAGGGTAAAGAGGGGAGGTTTCGCGAGACTCTGCTTGGGAAACGGGTCGATTACTCGGGGCGTTCTGTCATTGTTGTGGGTCCTTCGCTTTCATTACATCAATGTGGATTACCTCTAGAGATAGCAATAAAGCTTTTTCAGCTATTTGTAATTCGCGATTTAATCACGAAACGTGCTACTTCTAATGTCAGGATTGCTAAAAGGAAAATTTGGGAAAAGGAACCCATTGTATGGGAAATACTTCAAGAAGTTATGCGGGGGCATCCTGTACTGTTGAACAGAGCACCTACCCTGCATAGATTAGGCATACAGGCCTTCCAACCCACTTTAGTAGAGGGGCGTACTATTTGTTTACATCCATTAGTGTGTAAGGGTTTCAATGCGGACTTTGATGGGGATCAAATGGCTGTTCATCTACCTTTATCCTTGGAAGCTCAAGCGGAAGCCCGTTTACTTATGTTTTCTCATATGAATCTCCTGTCTCCCGCTATTGGAGATCCTATTTGCGTGCCAACCCAAGACATGCTTATCGGACTTTATGTATTAACGATTGGAAATCGTCGAGGTATTTGTGCAAATAGATATAATAGTTGCGGAAACTATCCAAATAAAAAAGTAAATTACAATAATAATAATTATACGAAAGATAAAGAACCCCATTTTTCTAGTTCCTATGATGCACTGGGAGCTTATAGACAGAAACGAATCGGTTTAAACAGTCCCTTGTGGCTCCGATGGAAACTAGATCAACGCATCATTGGATCAAGAGAAGTTCCGATTGAAGTTCAATATGAATCTTTTGGGACTTATCATGAGATTTATGCCCACTATCTAATAGTCGGAAATAGAAAAAAAGAAACCCGTTCTATATACATTCGAACCACTCTTGGTCATATTTCTTTTTATAGAGAAATAGAGGAAGCCATACAAGGATTTAGTCGGGCCTATTCATACACTATCTAAATCTAAACAAGGAAGTTAGATTCGGCGATGCCCCTTTCGGGGGGCATTCCGATTTCGCTAGTACCATCTTTTTTGCCACGCAAATTCAGATTGAGATTGAGGAAAGGGGGGTAAATTAAGTTTTCGAATCACTGACTCAGGCCTATTGTCGAATCCTACTCAGCAATTGTCGAATCCTACTCAGTCAAAAAAGGGGGGTACTTATGTATGGCGGAACGGGCCAACCTGGTCTTTCATAATAAAGAGATAGACGGAACTGCTATGAAACGACTTATTAGCAGATTAATAGATCATTTCGGAATGGGATATACATCCCATATACTGGATCAAATAAAGGCTCTGGGCTTCCATCAAGCCACTACTACATCGATTTCTTTAGGAATCGAGGATCTTTTAACAATACCCTCTAAAGGATGGTTAGTCCAAGATGCGGAACAACAGAGTTTTCTTTTGGAGAAACACTATTATTATGGGGCTGTACACGCAGTAGAAAAATTACGCCAATCCGTTGAAATATGGTATGCTACAAGTGAATATTTGAAACAAGAAATGAATTCGAATTTTCGGATAACGGATCCTTCTAATCCAGTCTATCTAATGTCTTTTTCAGGAGCCAGAGGAAATGCATCTCAGGTACACCAATTAGTAGGGATGAGAGGGTTAATGGCGGATCCTCAAGGACAAATGATTGATTTACCTATTCAAAGCAATTTACGCGAGGGACTTTCTTTGACAGAATATATAATTTCCTGCTACGGAGCCCGCAAAGGGGTTGTAGATACTGCTGTACGAACAGCGGATGCTGGATATCTTACACGCAGACTTGTTGAAGTAGTTCAACATATTATTGTGCGTAGAAGAGATTGTGGTACTATTCGAGGTATTTCTGTGAGTCCTCAAAATGGGATGACAGAAAAACTTTTTGTCCAAACACTAATTGGTCGTGTATTAGCAGACGATATATATATCGGTTCACGATGCATTGCTGCTCGAAATCAAGATATTGGAATTGGATTAGTCAATCGATTCATAACTGCCTTTCGAGCACAACCGTTTCGGGCACAACCAATATATATTAGAACCCCTTTTACTTGCCGGAGCACATCTTGGATCTGTCAATTATGTTATGGGCGGAGTCCCACTCATGGCGATCTGGTCGAATTGGGAGAAGCTGTAGGTATTATTGCGGGTCAATCAATTGGGGAGCCAGGGACTCAACTAACATTAAGAACTTTTCATACTGGTGGAGTATTCACAGGGGGTACTGCCGACCTTGTACGATCCCCCTCGAATGGAAAAATCCAATTCAATGAGGATTTGGTTCACCCCACACGAACCCGTCATGGGCAGCCTGCTTTTCTATGCTATATAGACTTGCGTGTAACTATTCAGAGTCAGGATATTCTACATAGTGTGAATATTCCGTTAAAAAGCCTGATTCTAGTGCAAAATGATCAATATGTAAAATCCGAACAAGTAATTGCGGAAATTCGTGCCGGAACATCCACTTTGCATTTTAAAGAAAAGGTACAAAAGCATATTTATTCCGAATCAGACGGGGAAATGCACTGGAGTACTGATGTTTACCATGCGCCCGAATATCAATATGGTAATCTTCGTCGATTACCAAAAACAAGCCATTTATGGATATTGTCAGTAAGTATGTGCAGATCCAGTATAGCATCCTTTTCGCTGCACAAGGATCAAGATCAAATGAATACTTATTCTTTTTCTCTTGACGGAAGATATATCTTTGACCTCTCAATGGCTAATGATCAAGTAAGCCATAGACTGTTGGATACTTTTGGTAAAAAAGATAAGGAAATTCTTGATTATTTAACGCCAGATCGAATCGTGTCCAACAATCATTGGAATTTTGTCTATCCTTCTATTCTTCAAGATAATTCGGATTTGTTGGCGAAAAAGCGAAGAAATAGGTTCGTCATTCCATTACAATATCATCAAGAACAAGAAAAAGAGCTAATATCCTGTTTGGGGATTTCGATTGAAATACCCTTTATGGGTGTTTTACGTAGAAATACTATTTTTGCTTATTTTGACGATCCAGGATACAGAAAAGATAAAAGGGGTTCAGGAATTGTTAAATTTCGATATAGGACCCTAGAGGAAGAATATCGGACCCGAGAGGAAGAGTATAGGACTCTAGAGGAAGACTCAGAGGACGAATATGAGAGCCTAGAGAACGAATATAGAACTCTAGAAGACGAATATGAAACCCTAGAAGACGAATATGAAACCCTAGAAGATGAATACGGGATCCTAGAGGCCGAATATAGGACTCTAGAGAAAGACTCAGAAGAAGAATATGGGAACCCAGAGAACGAATATAAAACTCGAGAGGACAAATATGGAACTTTAGAGGAAGAAGAATATGGGAGCCGTGAAGATGGCTCAGAGAACGAATATGGGGCTTTAGAAGAAGACTCAGAGGAAGACTCAGAGGACGAATATGGGAGCCCAGAGGAAGATTCTATCTTAAAAAAAGAGGGTTTTATTGAGCATCGAGGAACAAAAGAATTTAGTCTAAAATACCAAAAAGAAGTAGATCGGTTTTTTTTCATTCTTCAAGAACTGCATATCTTGCCGAGATCCTCATCCCTAAAAGTACTTGACAATAGTATTATTGGAGTGGATACACAACTCACAAAAAATACAAAAAGTCGACTAGGTGGATTGGTCCGAGTTAAGAGAAAAAAAAGCCATACGGAACTAAAAATCTTTTCCGGAGATATTCATTTTCCTGAAGAGGCGGATAAGATATTAGGCGCCAGTTTGATACCACCAGAAAGAGAAAAAAAAGATTCTAAGGACTCAAAAAAAAGAAAAAATTGGGTTTATGTTCAACGGAAAAAAATTCTCAAAAGCAAGGAAAAGTATTTTGTTTCAGTTCGACCTGCAGTCGCATATGAAATGGACGAAGGGAGAAATCTAGCAAGACTTTTCCCGCAAGATCTCCTGCAAGAAGAGGATAATCTCCAACTTCGACTTGTCAATTTTATTTCTCATGAAAATAGCAAGTTAACTCAAAGAATTTATCACACGAATAGTCAATTCGTTCGAACTTGCTTGGTAGTGAATTGGGAACAAGAAGAAAAAGAGGGGGCTCATGCTTCCCTTGTTGAGTTAAGAACAAATGATCTGATTCGCGATTTCCTAAGAATTGAGTTAGTCAAGTCCACTATTTCATATACAAGAAGAAGGTATGATAGGACAAGTGCAGGACCGATTCCCAATAATAGGTTAGATCGCAACAATACCAACTCCTTTTATTCCAAGGCGAAGATTCAATCACTTAGCCAACATCAAGAAGCTATTGGCACCTTGTTGAATCGAAATAAAGAATACCCATCTTTGATGATTTTGTCGGCATCCAACTGTTCTCGAATTGGTTTATTCAAGAATTCGAAATATCCCAATGCGGTAAAAGAATCGAATCCTAGAATTCTTATTCGAGATATTTTTGGGCTCTTAGGCGCTATTGTACCTAGTATATCGAATTTTTCTTCATCTTACTATTTATTAACACATAATCAGATCTTGTTAAAAAAATACTTGTTCGTTGACAATTTGAAACAAACCTTCCAAGTACTTCAAGGGCTTAAATACTCTTTAATAGATGAAAATAAAAGGATGTCGAATTTCGACAGTAACATCATGGTGGATCCATTCCATTTGAATTGGCACTTTCTCCATCATAACTCATGGGAGGAGACATTGGCAATAATTCACCTTGGACAATTTATTTGCGAAAATGTATGTCTATTTAAATCGCACATAAAAAAATCTGGTCAAATTTTCATTGTTAATATGGACTCCTTTGTTATAAGAACAGCTAAGCCTTATTTGGCCACTATAGGAGCAACTGTTCATGGTCATTATGGAAAAATCCTTTACAAAGGAGATAGGTTAGTTACCTTTATATATGAAAAATCGAGATCTAGTGATATAACGCAAGGTCTTCCAAAAGTAGAACAAATATTCGAAGCGCGTTCAATTGATTCACTATCGCCGAATCTCGAAAGGAGAATTGAGGATTGGAATGAGCGTATACCAAGAATTCTTGGGGTTCCCTGGGGATTCTTGATTGGAGCTGAGCTAACCATTGCCCAAAGTCGTATCTCTTTGGTTAATAAGATCCAAAAGGTTTATCGATCCCAAGGGGTACAGATCCATAATAGACATATAGAGATTATTATACGCCAAGTAACATCAAAAGTACGCGTTTCCGAAGATGGAATGTCTAATGTTTTTTTACCTGGGGAATTAATAGGACTATTGCGAGCGGAACGAGCAGGGCGAGCTTTGGATGAATCGATCTATTATCGGGCAATCTTATTGGGAATAACAAGGGCTTCCCTGAATACCCAAAGTTTCATATCTGAAGCAAGTTTTCAAGAAACTGCTCGAGTTTTAGCAAAAGCTGCCCTACGAGGTCGTATTGATTGGTTGAAAGGCCTGAAAGAAAACGTAGTTCTGGGGGGAATTATACCTGTTGGTACCGGATTCCAAAAATTTGTGCATCGTTTCCCACAAAACAAGAACCTTTATTTCGAAATTCAAAAAAAAAATCTATTCACGTCGGAAATGAGAGATATTTTGTTTCTCCATACAGAATTAGTTTCTTCTGATTCTGACGTAACAAACAATTTCTATGAGACATCAGAACCCCCATTTACTCCCATTTATACGATTTAAGGATATATAAAGCATATAAAGCAGATTTTTTTACTTTAATTGAAACTAGACTTTTGACCTTAGAATGCTAACAGGTCTAATTTTAGATTTTGTATTTTCATATTTTACTAAATAAAAGAAGTCAGTTAATTTATTAAGGCTGTGTTTATATCATGTATCAATAGCCAATTCTGAGTAGAAGGCTCCATCGGAACAATTATTATTTATTTCAAGATATTTCGGCTCTTTCTTAATCTTCAAAAAGAAATCAATTCCGTAATGGTAAGACGAAAAAAAGAAAAAAAAAAGGAAGTGTGGAAAAAATGACAAGAAGATATTGGAACATCAATTTGAAAGAGATGATAGAAGCGGGAGTTCATTTTGGTCATGGTATTAAGAAATGGAATCCTAAAATGGCCCCTTACATCTCGGCAAAGCGTAAAGGTACTCATATTACAAATCTCGCTAGAACGGCTCGTTTTTTATCAGAAGCTTGTGATTTAGTTTTTGATGCAGCAAGTCAGGGAAAAAGCTTCTTAATTGTTGGTACCAAAAAAAGAGCAGCGGATTTAGTAGCATCAGCTGCAATAAGGTCTCGTTGTCATTATGTTAATAAAAAGTGGTTCAGTGGTATGTTAACGAATTGGTCGATTACCAAAACTAGACTTTCTCAATTTAGAGACTTAAGAGCGGAAGAAAAGATGGGAAAATTCCACCATCTCCCAAAAAGAGATGTGGCAATCTTAAAGAGAAAATTATCTACCTTGCAAAGATATCTCGGCGGGATTAAATATATGACGAGGTTGCCTGACATTGTGATCGTCCTTGATCAGCAAAAAGAGTATATAGCTCTTCGGGAATGCGCCATTTTGGGGATTCCTACTATTTCTTTAGTCGATACAAATTGTGACCCAGATCTCGCGAATATATCGATTCCTGCCAACGATGACACTATGACTTCAATTCGATTGATTCTTAACAAATTAGTATTTGCAATTTGTGAGGGCCGTTCTCTCTATATAAGAAATCATTGATTAAGATTAAGAAGAATAGTGAATTCTTAAGCAACTACGTAGATTTAGGGGATCAGTTACTATTTTTTTTTTGTTTTGCATAGATAAAAGAAGGGGAATATTGATATATATTAGAGGGTATTGATATATATTATCATTTGATGTGATTTCTTGGTATCCTAAATATAAGATTAATACTTCAAGTTGCTGAGTTGAGAAAGAGATGGTTGAATCAAAAGAATTCCTTTTTTGAAGTTCAATTTTTATCAGAGGACAATATGAATATTACACCATGTTCCATTAAAACACTCAAGGGGTTGTATGATATATCAGGCGTAGAAGTAGGCCAACACTTCTATTGGCAAATAGGAGGTTTCCAAATTCATGCCCAAGTACTCATCACTTCTTGGGTCGTAATTACTATCTTGCTGGGTTCAGTTATCATAGCTGTTCGGAATCCACAAACCATCCCAACCGACGGTCAGAATTTCTTCGAATATGTCCTTGAGTTTATTCGAGATTTGAGCAAAACCCAGATTGGAGAAGAATATGGTCCCTGGGTTCCCTTTATTGGAACTATGTTCCTTTTTATTTTTGTTTCGAATTGGTCGGGTGCTCTTTTACCTTGGAAAATTATAGAGTTACCCCATGGGGAATTAGCAGCGCCCACGAATGATATAAATACTACTGTTGCTTTAGCTTTACTCACATCAGCGGCATATTTTTATGCGGGTCTTAGCAAAAAAGGATTGAGTTATTTCGAGAAATATATTAAACCAACCCCAATCCTTTTACCAATTAACATCCTAGAAGATTTCACAAAACCATTATCGCTTAGTTTTCGACTTTTCGGAAATATATTGGCGGATGAATTAGTCGTTGTTGTTCTTGTTTCTTTAGTCCCCTTAGTAGTCCCTATACCGGTCATGTTTCTTGGATTATTTACAAGCGGTATTCAAGCTCTTATTTTTGCAACGTTAGCCGCAGCCTATATAGGTGAATCCATGGAAGGTCATCATTGAATTGAATAATTTTCGAAATAGTCTTTTTTTTTTTTAGCTTAGCTCAATTCATGCATGGTTGCAGATAATCCTCCTGGTTAGAAAACTAACTAGTTCGAAATGCGTATGAATATATAACCTAGAGTTGTAGGAGAGAGAATAGACTATATTACGGAATTGTTAAATTATATATGCATTTAGGGGGGGCGAAATCCGGTTAGATCTATATCCTTAATGTCTATAAGACAGTCATCTTTTGTGCGGCTTTCTAAGGAATGATTTTGGGATTGGATTCAATAGAAAATAAGAAAATATGCAAACAAAATAGAAGAAACAAATGTATATAGGATTTTATTTATTTCTAAGTTAGATTAGATTCATTATCTAATCCGATATATAGAATTCCGGAATTGGATTCCATATCCAGTTCTATGCAGCATATTGTTATCAATTGTATATCTTGATTTGATTCCTATTGGATTTGGATTAGTTCGATTTCAATAGGGGTTCTTCCTGTATTTCGTCTTTTATTATGGATTAGATGAAGGGAAAAAATGGGAACTCAAGGATATCGAAGAGTAAAAAAAGATGGAATGAAAGGGTGGTTGGTTGGAAAGAAAGAGAAATAGAATAATGAAAAGCATATGGATTTACACAAACCTCTAATGATTAGAAACTAAAAACGAGATCTCGAAGTAGTTCGGACGATTTAGATTATCATTTCAATTTGTACTTTTTAGTTACTTCGACCTAATAGAGCTTAGAAGTTAAAAGTAATAATTTCTTGGTTGATTGTATCCTTAACCATTTCTTTTTTTTTTGACACGAGGAACTCACCATGAATCCACTAATTGCTGCTGCTTCCGTTATTGCTGCTGGATTGGCTGTAGGGCTTGCTTCTATTGGGCCTGGAGTTGGTCAAGGTACTGCTGCAGGACAAGCTGTAGAGGGTATTGCGAGACAGCCAGAAGCAGAAGGGAAAATACGAGGTACTTTATTGCTTAGTCTAGCTTTTATGGAAGCTTTAACAATTTATGGACTGGTTGTGGCACTAGCGCTTTTATTTGCGAACCCTTTTGTTTAATCCTAAAAAATAAAATAAGTCCTTTAGATTAGATACTTTTTTCTTTTTTTAGTAAATTGGTATTTGCTTCTGTAATTCCAAGTATATCAATACTTTTATTTATTATATTATTCCAGGAATTTTTTATTTATCGGGACAGACAATACCCCACGAAGGGTTGATTTGAGCATGATCAATTTAGGTAGAAGATATGCTCGCCCTCTTCCTTCCCGTCCTTAGTTTAGGATAGTGGAAAGTCTTTTTCCTTTTATTTTAGGAATTTTGGGAACATTTTCACAAAGGAGATCTTTCACAGGTCAAACGAGACCTAAAACTTAATCTAAAAGAAATTTTTAGATTGAATCTATTTGCATTAAAAAAATTGCATTAAAAAAACCGATAAAAAAAGGGCGAGCGAAGTAAGTGATCGAAAAACTTTCTTCTTTGTTCGTCCTATCTATAAGAGGAGAGCATATGAAAAATGTAACCCATTCTTTTGTTTTTTTAGCTCACTGGCCATTCGCTGGGAGTTTCGGGCTTAATACCGATATTTTAGCAACAAATCTAATAAATCTAACTGTAGTGGTTGGCGTATTGATTTTTTTTGGAAAGGGAGTGTGTGCGAGTTGTCTATTTCAAGAATAGATTGGATCTATCCGGCTGCACTTTAGAATATTTTTTAGTATTTTTGTTTTGGGATAAATAAGAAAAGGTGCACGATCTCCACGAATTACTTCTGAATAACTTCAGAAATCATATGGAAGAACCATAGCATTTCGCGACTCATTGGTAAATTTACTTTGATTCTCTATAGACCAATAATGTGAGACCATTAACACGGTTAAAGCTAAACTGCTTGAAGTCCAGGCAAAAAGGGGTACTCTTTCTACAACTATATTAGTATCGAAATGCTTTATTAGTATCCAAATGCTTTAAATGGGAAATAGCTAGTGTAGAATTTATCTGATATAGAACACTCATATCGATAAAATGGTTTGAACTATTTACTAGAAGGGCACCCTGCCCTTTTTCCAATGCCGAATCGACGACCTGTGTATAAAAAAAAGAGAAATTTTTTGGATTTAAGGAAAGAAAAATAATTCTAGCAATTTTCATTTTCCATTTATTTACTTCGTTTTTCTTAATGAAATTGTTAACTAACAGAGCAAACACAAATAAAGAAACAACTTTGCTGACCATGATAGATTTTTATCTAGTCGGAAGAGTCCTCTTAATATTTATCTAGTCTTATATACGTTTCGGTATATTGAAATACAAAGAGAAAAGAGGATAGAGGATAGGCTCATTACATAAAAAAAAGATATGGAAATAACCATAATACATAGCAAAAAAGAAAAAAAGGAGCGTGAGAGCCAAATGAATCGAAAGATTCATGTTTGGTTCGGGAAGAGATCATAAAAGTTGCAAACTTAATAGCAAGATAATCTACTTTCATTAAAAGATTTATTAGATAATCGAAAACAGAGGATCTTAAGTACTATTCGCAATTCGGAAGAATTGCGTAGAGGGACCCTTGAACAACTCGAAAAAGCTCGGCTTCGATTACAGAAAGTCGAACTAGAAGCAGATGAATATCGGATGAATGGATACTCTGAAATAGAACGAGAAAAAGCAAATTTGATTAATGCTACTTCTATGAGTTTGGAACAATTAGAAAAGTCTAAAAATGAAACCCTTTATTTTGAAAAACAAAGAGCGATGAATCAGGTCCGACAACGGGTTTTCCAACAAGCCGTACAAGGAGCTCTAGGAACTCTGAATAGTTGTTTGAATACCGAGTTACATTTCCGTACGATTCGTGCTAATATTGGCATTCTAGGGGCCATAGAATGGAAGAGATAATTTAAATTTATTAGGCCTTGAACTTCTACTTTCGTTTAGAATTTAGGCATTATTTTTCCCCTTGCTTCCGAAAAAAAAAAGATTCAAGAAACACTAATGGCAACCCTTCGAGTCGACGAAATTCATAAAATTCTCCGCGAACGTATTGAACAATATAATAGGAAAGTAGGAATTGAGAATATCGGTCGCGTAGTTCAAGTGGGGGATGGGATTGCTCGTATTATAGGTCTTGGTGAAATAATGTCAGGTGAATTAGTCGAATTTGCAGAAGGGACTAGAGGTATTGCTCTGAATTTGGAATCCAAAAATGTTGGGATTGTATTAATGGGCGATGGGTTGATGATACAAGAGGGAAGTTTTGTAAAAGCAACAGGAAGAATTGCTCAGATACCCGTGAGCGAGGCTTACTTGGGTCGTGTTATAAATGCTCTCGCTAAACCTATTGATGGGAGAGGCGAAATTGTCGCTTCGGAATCTCGCTTAATTGAATCTCCTGCTCCGGGTATAATTTCCAGGCGTTCCGTGTATGAACCCCTTCAAACAGGGCTTATTGCTATCGATTCGATGATCCCGATAGGGCGCGGTCAGCGAGAGTTAATTATTGGGGACAGACAGACTGGCAAAACAGCAGTAGCCACAGATACAATTCTCAATCAAAAAGGGCAAGATGTAAT